GGTGCTTCGACTCTTACATAAAGTTCTTGCTTAGACAATTCAAAAGTTGGAGAAGGTTTTTTACTAATAAATCGATAGTCAAAATCATTCCATTCAGGGTCTTTTATTCTACCAAAGCGTCGAATTTCTAAATTCTCATAGGGTCCCCCTGGAATTCCTTCCAGAGCCTGTTGGATAATTTTTATGGATTCTGTCATTTCACTGATTCGTACTAAATACCGAGCTAATGAATCCCCTTCTTTTTGCCATTGAATCTCCCAATCAAATTCGTCGTAAGACTCATAACGATCAATTTTACGAAGATCCCACTGTATTCCGGAAGCTCGTAGCATTGGGCCCGATAAACCCCAATTTAGTGCTTCTTCTGCGCCAATAATGCCTACGCCTTCAACTCGTTCTAAAAAAATAGGATTCCGCGTAATAAGCTTTTGATATTCAGCAACCCCGGTTAAAAAATAATCGCAAAAATCCAAACATTTATCTATCCAGCCATGAGGTAGATCAGCAGCTACTCCTCCGATACGAAAATAATTATGCATCATGCGCATACCGGTAGCAGCTTCGAACAAGTCATATATTAACTCTCGTTCTCGAAAAATATAGAAGAAAGGGGTCTGTGCCCCAATATCTGCCATAAAAGGGCCAAGCCATAACAAATGAGAAGCGATACGACTTAACTCCAACATAATAGCTCTGATATAGCTAGCCCTTTTAGGTACTTGAATATTGCCTAGCTTTTCGGGTCCATTTACGGTTATTGCTTCTGTGAACATAGTAGCTAAATAATCCCAACGCGTTACATAAGGCAAATATTGTATAATTGTTCGATTTTCCGCAATTTTCTCCATCCCTCTATGTAAATAACCCAGTATTGGTTCACAATCAATAACATTTTCACCATCTAGAGTAACAATCAGTCGAAGAACACCATGCATTGATGGGTGGTGAGGGCCCATATTGACTATCATGAGGTCTTTTCTTGTAGTTGGTGCAATCATAAGTTTTTTCCCGAGTCGTTCTTCCATGCATTGCTGAAAGTAAAAAGAAGTTCATCAAAATTTAAACGACTAAGCTCAAATGGTATCACGCTTCAAATTAACGAGTTTTTATCTCTCGAATATTTAACTCACTAATTAATTCTTTATAGCGTCTTCTATTTTTTTTTGACAAATAGGCCAGCAGTCGTTGGCGTTTTCCCAAAATTTTCCGCAAACCTCTCTGGGATGAAGAGTCTTTTTTGTGCAATTCCAAATGTGAAGTAAGTCTTCTTATCTTAGTGGTAAAACTGAATACTTGAAATTCAACAGACCCTCTGTTTTCTTCGTTTTCTTTTTGAGAAATAACCGAAATGAATGAATTTGTTACCATAAAAAAATCCCCTTTCCCTTTTTACAGATATGGATTTTATTGATCAATAATAATAATGCCATTAATTGGAATCTGGTATATACAATAATCTAATCCAAATTTCTTTATGAACTCCTAATTTTCTGAATTCAAATCAATTAATCCAATTTCTAATTGGATTTAGATAGGGATAGAAAAGGATTGGTACATTTTCGCATCGAAGAATTTAGACCTAAAACAAAGAAGGTTCTGTTGATTCATTTCGAGATCTAATCGAGACATTATTCATTTCCTATTGGATATTAGAATGAAATGTGAGACAAGACATGTGATCTATGTATTTGTTTGCTTTGATATACCCTATTATATATAGGGTATAGAATATATAGAAAAAATGTATTATCCACGAAATGTCAAAATTTCAATCGTGGATACAGATGTATTCTTAACATACTGAAACGACTGCCATTATTGGTATCAAACCAATAACGATTCATACAAGCTAAATCCTCTAATCGATAATTAGGCCAAAGAAAGAGCTTTAATTTCATTAATTGATTTTTCTCTCTATCAAAATGGTTACTGTCATGCGAAACTTGGCTGCTGTCTTTTACGTCCTTTGCATTCCAAAATACTGGATTTCTATCTTCACCATTTCTATTCTTTGAATTAAAACAACTTAGAATTTTCAACTTTCTACGACGTCTAAACGAGAAAATATTTTCAGGAACAACCAAATCCAAATGATTTTTGTCTCTATTTTCAGTTATTCTTTGGTGTGATGAAATAGTTTCATCAAAATTCTTCTTAGAAACATATCTTTGTTCTTGGTATTTTTGATTAGTTTGGTGCTTACTCTTATGAACCAATGAAATACCTATGGTTTGATACATAATAAATTGTGCATCGTTTTTTCCAAACAGACGAATGGGTTCTATAATCAATATTCCCTTTTTCATCAATTGGTTAAGAGTTAAATTCTTCTCAATCAGCATTATATCCAAACTCATTTCTCTATTTTGAATCAAGGCTATAGTAATTTGGGTTGGATCTATCAGTCTAAGCAGGAGACAATATACCTTGACATTATTGATCAGTCTTTGATTCAAAGTATCGTCCCATCTCAATTGAAAAAGCAAATAACGTTTCAGGAAGAAATCTAGTTCTGCTCTCGCGCTGCTTTTGTATTGTTTTTTCTTTTTCCCCTTTTTCATGTCTGATCTTGCATAATTTTCTTCACTATCTTTTTGTTGTGAGAGAACGGATCCAAGATTTCCTGGACTTGTGGGTTCTTTTTCTCCTTGATTTTCATGTTTTTTATTCGATGGTATCAAAAAACTTCCTTTTTGCTTTTGATTTAGTTTTTGATTTTCACTACTATTTTCATTTTTATTCAAATTTGAAAGAAGTAATTTGCTTGGTATAAACCAAGGTTTGCTTTTATATGCATTATAAAGTAACACAAATTCTGGGAAGAACCAAGGTTCCAAATTCGCTATGCGACACTTTAGCATTTTTTCATTCATTCCCATCCAATCAAAAAATACTTTGTCGGAGTTTGGTGGATTGATTTCTGGAATCATAAGGTAAAAAAGATCTTTTTTAGGAATTATTTGAGTATTTTGATTCCCATTGCTGACCCAGGCCTCAATATCGCCTTTTTGTTTAAGATCAAAATTGAGAATGTTCCAATCAAAATATTTTCTATCGACCGTTTTTTCCATATATAGAATATGGACCTTTCCTAGATAATTATCGATAGGGATGTTCCTCAGTATATTTTCTTTATGCGTGTTATAAGAAATCTCTTGCTTCTTACGTCCTTGAAACGGAGATCTATAAAAAAAGTATTCCGTTTTATTTTCATAATTAAGAAATTTATATGATAAAAGATCATATTTATAGTATTTTTGCAAATTCTCTTTTCTTTTTTGATTAGATAATGAATATACTTCAATTTGTTTTTGTTTTTTGAAATCAATTAATTGGTCTTTTTCATATGAATGCCTTTTGCTAAAATTTTCCTTTTTACGCTGATGAACTGTATTGCGCCATTTTTCTGGTATTAATCTATACCATCTGCTCTGAGATAAATTGTATTGATAATATCCTCTTAACCACTTTTTCCATTGATTCATTTCATAACTCGGAAGTTTCTTATCCCCTAATTTCGAATCAACTATTCCTTGTGTTTCAAAAGAATCCTTTATTTCAGGCGGGGGGATTCCTTGAGATTGAAGAACAGCTCTTAATTTATACGATTTACTAACTTGGATTTGTGATAATTTGAAAAATACATATGCTTGTGACATGTAGGATAAGTCATAAAAAATAGGTGAATTTTTTTGACTATTACTAATATTATCAAGTGACTTTTTTATAGTCGAAATAAATGGAATTAGATTTTTCTTAATTTTATTAATTCTTTCTTGTTTTCTTTCATTATTGTAAATGGATTTATCAATAATTTTTTTTGTTGATTCAAGAAAAAGTTCTGTATTCATTCTGGGAATATTAATGATACATAAAAATATATCTGTGTAGATTCTTTCAATGAAAAATTTCAAAAAAAGAGGTAATTTAGAGATTAATTGAGCATTTCTTTTTTTGAATATTTGCCATTTTTCGAATCTTTTAGCATTATAACTTGTTTTTTTAAGACTAATATTATTTATTCTTGGAGTTACTTTTTTTTGCTCTTTTATAATTCTTTCTATTTGATTTCGAATTGTACTTGTTCTAGTAGTCAAATCCTTTATTTTTTTTTCTGTTAATGAAGAATTTGTCCAATTCGTAGATGCAATTTCACTAAACGATTCGTGAATTAGCCGATTGCTTATTATAGAATCTTTTTCTTCTTTAATTTCACTTGATTCATATACTTCTCTTCTTGGTAATCGAAATAACAGAATTTTTGAAAGTTCTTTTATTATTTTTTTTATAAAAATAACACTTTCGATAACCCATTCTTTTGTTTCTTTTAAAACTTTTCGAAGTAATTTTATTTTTCTTTTAAAAACTATTAGAACTCGAGAAGACTTCTTTTTAAATTTTCCAATTTTTTTTTCAATTTCCTTAAAAATGGGTTTAAAAAAGGAAGGTCCTTTTCGGGGCGAACCAAAAGGAAGTTCAGTTTCCATTCCCCAAACTGTTAAAAAACAAAAATCATCTTTTTCTTTTTTCTTTTTCATTAAACCTTTCTTAGATGATCGTAGTTTCGATTTGTGCCAAGGTTTCAGACGGAAAGGAAATAAGATTTTTATCTGAATACCGTCTGTCAACCAATTTTTCGGAAATTCTGTTTCGGATAATGGAACACCATTATAGGTACATTTAATATGCATCTCTCTATTCCATTCCTGTAAATCCTCAAACCATTCGGGAAATTGAAATAGGAACATGCGTCCACTATTTTTTGCAATTATCAATGAAGGTAATACAATATATTTTCTAAAAATAGATTGAGTTAGTAACATGCAACCTCTTATTACTTGTGTAATTGGAACGGTATCCCAGGCCTCTGCTATCTGTATTCGCTCTTTCTCCGTTCTTTTCTTCGTCTCTTTTTCTTCTTCTCTTTTTTTTTCTTCTTCTGTATACTCTACAATTTTGAATGCTTCCCCTTTCCCTACCCAATTTCTAAAAATTACTTT